GTATATAGGAAAGAAAGAATAAAAAAAGATCTCTTTTTTACAATTCTATTCTTTCGAGTTTATTTCGTTCCTATTCTCCTTTCTCAGAAAAGGGGGACATTACCAAAGTAAAAGATTACTTCGTTCTTGATAGTTATTTACTTAATCAGTGGATAGGAACATACTCTGGATCGAAATCATGGGGAGTACTTCTTAATCGTTTCTACCAACTTAAAGCCCCAATTTGAATTCCTTTTAGGTACATTCTGTTGGATAATTTACAGAATCTCCATTACTAATCCTTTGCGTATCTTGGTCTTCCTAACCATCCACTCATTTTTGTTAACCTTCCATTATGGTAATACATCTATGTTAATAGATAGTAAAAACGCCATACAGTTGATCTTTTGAACCCGTTTCAAGCCATGATGCCTAATCAACCAATCTTGGGGTAAACAGTCTCGACTGCTTTGCTTATATTTACTTTCATTTCATTCTTGTACATAGGAAATGAGATTCAATCCCTTTAACTGCAAATTCAAAAGCCGTTTTATTTCACTCATATAACTATCTGGTTTAGTTCATCAACCCGAATTCTGAATAAAAAAATAAATATATATATTCAACTCATTTAACTTTCTTACTAGAAAGAAAAGAAATAGGGGAAATTTTATGTCTCACCGAATCACACGTAGAGATATTGATAATACACATAGAGTTAATGGTATTTCATAACTAATTGATTGAGCGGCAGCTCTTAAACCACCTAAAAAGGAATATTTATTATTTGATCCATATCCCGACATAAGAAGGCCAACGGGAGCAAGACTTGAAACAGCGATCCATAAAAAAACACCAATACTAAGATCGGCTAGAATAAGGCGATAACCAAAAGGAATTACTGAATAACTTAGTAAAATGGATATGACTGCTATGGATGGTCCGATACTGAATAAACGAGTATCCCCTCTAGATGGAAAAAGATTCTCTTTGAAAAGTAGTTTTACCCCATCTGCTAGAGCTTGAAGAATTCCCAAGGGACCGGCGTATTCAGGTCCAATACGTTGTTGTATCCCTGCAGATATTTCTCTTTCTAACCAAACAATTACTAGTACACCTAGTGTGATTCCTAATACAAGAGTCAAAATAGGGACAAGCATCCATATGATCCCATAGACTTCTTTTAAGAATTCCAATCTGGAAAACGAATGGATGGCTTGTAGTTCTGTTGTATTGTCAATTATCATTTCAACGATCAACTTCTCCCATAATGATATCTATACTACCTAGTATCGTCATAATATCAGCCAATTTCATTCTTTTAACTAACTGAGGCAAAATTTGCAAGTTAATAAAACCCGGTGGGCGAATTTTCCATCTCCAAGGAAAAACACTCTGATCTCCTATCAGAAAAATTCCCAATTCTCCTTTTGGTGCTTCGATTCTTACATAAAGTTCTTGTTTGGACAATTCAAAAGTTGGAGAAGGTTTTTTACTAATAAATCGATATTCAAAATCATTCCATTCAGTATCTTTTACTCTATCAAAGCGTCGGATTTCTAAATTCTCAAAGGGCCCCCCTGGAATTCCTTCTAGAGCCTGTTGGATAATTTTTATGGATTCTGTCATTTCACTGATTCGTACTAAATAACGAGCTAATGAATCCCCTTCTTTTTGCCATTGAACCTCCCAATCAAATTCGTCGTAACACTCATAATGATCAACTTTACGAAGGTCCCATTGTATTCCGGAAGCTCGTAGCATTGGTCCTGATAAACCCCAATTTAGTGCTTCTTCTCCTCCAATAATGCCTACGCCCTCAACTCGTTCTAAAAAAATAGGATTCCGTGTAATAAGCTTTTGATATTCAGCAACCCCTGTTAAAAAATAATCGCAAAAATCCAAACATTTATCTATCCATCCATGAGGTAGATCAGCAGCTATTCCTCCGATACGAAAATAATTATGCATCATTCGCATACCGGTGGCAGCTTCGAATAGGTCATATATCAATTCTCGTTCTCGAAAAATATAGAAGAAAGGGGTCTGTGCCCCAATATCTGCCATAAAAGGACCAAGCCATAACAAATGAGAAGCTATACGACTCAACTCCAACATAATGGCTCTGATATAGCTAGCCCTTTTAGGTACTTGAATATTGCCTAGTTGTTCGGGTCCATTTACGGTTATTGCTTCTGTGAACATAGTAGCTAAATAATCCCAACGTGTTACATAAGGCAAATATTGTATAATTGTTCGGTTTTCCGCAATTTTCTCCATTCCTCTGTGTAAATAACCCAATATTGGTTCACAGTCAATAACATCTTCACCATCGAGAGTAACGATAAGTCGAAGAACACCATGCATTGATGGGTGGTGAGGACCCATATTGACTATCATGAGGTCTTTTCTTGTAGTTGGTGCAATCATAAGTTTTTTACCGAGTCATTCTTCCATGAATTGCTGAAAGTAAAAAGAAGTTCATCAAAATTGAAAGGCATAAGTTCAAATGATATCACTCTTTAAATTAACGAGTTTTTGTCTCTCGAATATCCAACCGATCAATTAATTCTTTATAACGTACTCTATTTTTTTTTGACAAATAAGCCAGTAATCGTTGACGTTTTCCCAAAATTTTTCGCAAACCTCTCTGAGATGAATAGTCTTTTTTGTGCAATTCCAAATGTGAAGTAAGTCTCCTTATCTTAGTGGTGAAACTGAATACTTGAAATTCAACAGACCCTCTGTTTTCTTCATTTTCTTTTTGAGAAATAACCGAAATGAATGAATTTCTTACCATAAAAAAAAGCCTCCTCTCCCTTTTTACAGATATGGATTTTACCGATCAGTAATAATAATGTCATTCATTTTAATGTGGTATATACAATAATCTAATTCAAATTTCTTTATGAACTCCTAATTTTTTTTATCAATTCAAATGAATCAATCTAATTGAAAATTAGATTTAGATAGGGAGAGAAAAGGATTGGCACATTTTCGTATTCACAAAAGCGAAGAATTTAGACCTAAAATGAAGAGGGTTCTGTTGATTCATTTCTAGATCGAATTGATACATTATTCATTTAGTATTGGATATTTAGAATGAAATGTAAGACAGGACGTGTGATGTGTGTATTTATTTGCCTTCATATATCCTATATAGTAGAGGATATATAGGAAAAATGTACTATCAACGAATTTTCAATCGTGGATACAAATGTATCCTTAACATACTGAAACGACTGCCATTATTGGTATCAAACCAATAGCGATTCATACAAGCTAAATCTTCTAATCGATAATTAGGCCAAAGAAAGAACTTCAATTTCATTAATTGATTTGTCTCTCTATCAAGGTGATTACTGTCACCTAGAACTTGGCTGCTATTCTTTTCGTTGCAAAATAAAGGATTTCTATCTACATCATTCCTATTCTTTGAATTGAAACAAATTAGAATTCTTAATTTTCTACGACGCCTAAATGAGAAAATATTTTCAGGGACAAGCAAATCAAAATGATTTTTGTCTCTATTTCTTGTTATTCTTTCATGTGGTGGAATAGATTCATCAAAATTATTCTTAGCAACATATCTTTGCTCTCGGTATCTTTGATTAGTTTGGTGCTTACTCTTATGAACCAACAAAATACCGATGGTTTGATACATAATAAACTGTCCGTCGTTTTTTACAGACAGACGAATGGGTTCGATAATCAATATTCCCCTTTTCATCAATTCTGGAAGAGTTAAATTCTTCTGAATCAGCATTATATCCAAACTCATTTCTCCCCTTTGAATCGAGGATATAGAAATTTTTCTTGGATCTATTAGTCTAAGCAGGAAACAATATACCTTAATATTATTGATCATTCTTTGATTCAAAGTATCGTCCCATCTCAATTGAAAAAGCAAATAACGTTTCAGGAACAAATCTAGTTCTGCTTCCGTGTTACTTTTGTATTGTTTTTTCTTTTTACCTTTTTTCATGTCCGATCTCGCATAATCTTCTTCAATATCTTTTTGTTGGTTTGAAAGAACGGAGCCAAGATCCCCTTGGCTTGTGGTTTTTTTTTCTTCTTGATTTCGATTTTTTATTTTTTTATTCGATGGTATCAAAAAACTTCCCTTTTGCTTTTCATTAATCTTTTGATTTTCATTACTATTTTCATTTCTATTCAAATTTAAAAGAAGTAATTTGCTTGGTATAAACCAAGATTTCGTTTTATATGTATTATAAAGTAACAAAAATTCTGGGAAGAACCAAAGTTCCAGATTCAATATGGGACGCTTTAGTATTTTTTCATTCATCCCCATCCAATCAAAAAAGACTTTTGGGGAGTTTGATAAATTCATTTCTGGAATCATAAGATAAAAAATATTTTTTTTATCAATTATTTGATAATTATTAGTAAGAATTTGAGTATTTTGATTACTATTGGCATCGATCGTGATCCAGGCCTCAATATCGACTTTTTGTCTAAGATCAAAATTGAGAATTTTCCAATCCAAATATTTCCTATCGGGACTTTTTTCCATATATAGAATATCGCCCTTTCCTAGATAATTATTGATAGGGATACTCCTCAGCATATCAAAAAAAGTGTCTTTATATGTGTTGTAATTATAAGAAATCTCTTGATTCTTATTTCCTTCAAACGGCGATCTAGAAATAAATGAGTCCTTTTTATTTTCAGAATTAATAGATTTATATGATAAAAGATCATATTTATAGTATTTTTGAAAATTATCTTTTTGTTTTTGATTCAATAATGAATAGACTTCCAAAATATTTTTTTTTTTGTAATCAATTAATTGGTCTTTTTCATATAAATTCCATTTGCTGAAATTTTTCCTTTTAACCATACGACGTTGATAAACTCTATTCCGCCATTGTTGTGGTATTAATCTAGACCATCTGATCTGAGATAAATCGTATTGATAATGCCCTCTTAACCAGTTTTTCCATTGATTCATTTCAGAACTCGGAAGTCTGTTATCCCTTAATTTAGAATGAACTATTCCTTGTGTTTCAAAAGAATCCTTTATTCCAGGCTTAAGAAAAAAAGGGATTCCTTGATATTGAAGAAATGATTTTAATTTATACAAGTTAATAACTTGGGTTTGTGATAATTTGTAAAATACATATGCTTGTGATAAGTACGATAAGTCATAAAAAATATGTGAATTTGTCTTACTATTACTAATATTATAAAGTGACTTTTTTATAGTCGAAATAAACTCAATTGGATTTTGATTTTTTTTATTAATTATTTCTTGACTTGTTTGATTATTGTAAATGGATTTATTCATAATTTTTTTTGTTGATTCAAGAAATAATTTTCTCTTCATTCTGGGAATATTAATGATAGATAAAAATATATTTGTGTAGATTCTTTCAATGAAAAATTTAAAAACAAAAGGTAATTTAGAGATTAATCGAGCATTTCTTCTTTTTAATATTTGCCATTTTTCTAATTTTTTAGCATTATAACTTGTTTTGTTAAGACTAATATTTATTTCTGGATTTACTTTTTTTTTCTCTTTTGTAATTCTTTCTATTTGATTTCTAATTGTATTTGTTCTATCAGTCAGATCCTTCATTTTTTTTTCTGTCAATGAAGAATTTGTCCAATCTGGAGATGCAATTTGACTAAATGATTCATGAATCATCTGATTGCTGATTATGGGATCTCTTTCTTTTTTAGTTTCACTCGAGTCATATACTTCTACTTCTCTTGATCGAAATAAGAGAATTGGATTTACTTTTAAGAGTTCTTTTCTTATTTTTTTAAAAAAAACGACACTTTTGATAACCCATTCTTTTGTTTCTTTTGAAACTTTTCGAAGTAATTTTATTTTTCCTTTAAAAATTTTTAGAAGTAGAAAATATTTCTTTTGAAATTTTCCAATTTTTTTTTCCAGTTCCTTAAAAATGGGTTCAAAAAAAGAGGGTCGTTTTCGGGGAGAACCAAAAGGAAGTTCGGTTTCCATTCCCAAAATTGTTAAAAAACAAAAATCATCTTTTTCTTTTTTCTTTTTCATTATTAGATCTTTATGAGAGAATCGGAGTTTAGATCTGTGCCAAGGTTTCAGACAGAAAGGAAATAAGATTTTTATCTGAATACCATCTGTCAACCAATTTTGTGGAAATTCTGTTTCGGACAATTGAACACCATTATAGGTACATTTAACATGCATCTCCCTATTCCATTCCTCTAAATCCTCATACCATTCAGGAAGTTGCAATAGTAACATACGTCCAATATTTTTCGCTATTATCAATGAAGGTAATAGAATATATTTTCTAAAAATAGATTGAGTTATTAACATGGAACCCCTTATTACTTGCGCAAATGGAATGGTATCCCAGGCCTCTGCTATCTCTATTCGCGCGTTCTCCTTTCTTTTGTTCTCTTCTTTTTTGTCCTTCTCTTTTTTTTCTTCTCTTTTTGTTTGCTCTTCTGTATACTCTACAATTTTGAATGCTGACCCCCTCCCTACCCAATTTCTAAAAATTTGTTTAATTGGCCCAGAGATATCAAAAGAAAAAAGAAGGGATTTTTTTATTCTGTCCAAAAAAAGAGGGGAATGCACATTTGCTTGAAACAGTTCCAAAATAACTATTTTACGCCTTTGAGCACGTATAGAACCTTTTATTATGCCTCGCCTAAAATCTGATTGTTGTGAATAGCGTATCAAAGCTACTTCGTCTGTTTGATCAGGAGGATTAGTATCCTCAGTATGCTCCTTGTTACCAGTAAAAATTACTACACGTTTGGCTTTTCTTGAACGAATTTCATGATCTAATGGTCCGTTTTCTTGATCTTCTCCTGCTTCTTGTTCCAACTCGCTGGTTAATTTGTATAACCAGCGAGGTACTTTTTTACTGATTTCTTTTATTCTAATCGATTTTTTACTAATTTTTTGAACATTAGTATCAGTTACAATTCTATTTTGAAAATATTTCAAATATTTTGTTCCTTTTTCTGAATCTATTCTTCCTTCTTCTTCATCTGAAAATACAGAAAGACCCCTAGAATTTAAAATGGATCCTGATTCTTTACCAAGTTCATTGATGAAAGTTAAGAAATCAACAATTTCGGTTGATAATGGTTTTTTAGAAAATCGATCCATTTTCTGTTCAATTTTTTGGTAATCAGTATCAGGAAGAACGATACCATGAATCCGATTTATCCCAACTTTCTCTATGAAATTGTCTATCGAAGTTTTTTTTATTTTTATGATTGAAGGTGAAACGCTTTTTGTTATTGTTCTCCGATATGGTCCGTTCAAGAAAGGATCATATATTTTGGGTAAGTATTCGTTTGTAGTATTGTCATTACACAACCTAGTCCTTGTTTCGAGTATATTCAAAAAAAAAGATTCTTTGTCTAGAGCTTGAATTCGATTTAAAAATTCGTTGTTTAAATTATTACTTTTTTCTTTGGTGGTATAAACCCAATGATTGTAGAGTTCATTAGATGAGAATTTTTCTAGTGTAGGCAGAGATATCCTTCTTTTTA